ATTTGGAATTCCATCTATTATTCGTCTATCAAAAAAATGAGTGAATTCGGCCAATTTTCTCGTCCCCACAATCAAGAATGTTCCATAAAAGGCATCTATGTACCCCCGATTATATGACCAATCATATATAGCATTTTTTATTTTGTCATAAAAATTTCTCCTAGGCCCCATTTTAAAAAATGAATTAATTAAGTCCAAATTTTGAAAAGATGAATAAACAGGTTTATATAAAAAAAATGCTATAAATATTCCGAAAGAGGCTATACTGACTGAAAAAAAGGCATCTTTACAAAATTCATACCAATCTATTGAATTATTTGAATTTTTATGTAAAAGATTTATAGACGGGGTTAACCATTTTGTTAATATATCCACGTCTTGATTTAAAGGAATTCCTAAGAATCCAACGAACAGAGTAAATATAATTAATATAAGTATTGGGAATAACATCGTATTATCCGATTCATAAGGATACAAAGAAGTCTTGATATTGCCAAAATTCGGAATAGAAAGAAAGGGTGGGGTCATATTTCTTACATTCTCATCAATTTTATATACTCTATTTGAAAAAAAAGAAGGACGTCCATTCTTATTCATTTTTAATAAAGTTACCAAACGCAAGTTTTTGTTACTTATTTTTGAACCTTCTTTACCCCATAGCGATATTGAATATAAGGGGGTATTCCTTTTTCCACTGTAATTTTGAAAATGAACGTTTAAATGTCCTTCAAAAGTAAGTAAATAAATCCGACACATATAAAATGCCGTTAATCCCGCCGTAGACCAAGCTATTATTGCAAAAATAGGTGAATACAACCAACTATCATTAAGAATTTCATCTTTGGACCAAAAACAAGCAAGGGGTGGAATACCGCAAAGAGAAAGTGTACCTAATAAAAAAGAATTTTTTGTAATTGGTACATGTTTTGTTAAACCTCCCATAAGCACCATATTCTGACTTTTTTTTGGACAATACCCAACAAGAGTTTCCATTGAATGAATAACGGATCCCGATCCTAAGAACAATAATGCTTTAGAATAAGCATGAGTAATCAAATGAAATAAAGCACTGCGATAAGACCCCATACCTAAAGCTAACATCATATAACCCAATTGAGACATTGTGGAATAGGCTAAACCCCTCTTAATATCTTTTTGAGCAAGAGCTAAAGTAGCTCCTAAAAAAACTGTTATTATCCCTATCAAAGAGATAAAATTCATTATGTGGGGTATGACTATGAAAAGAGGCATAAGTCGGGCTACAAGAAAAATGCCCGCTGCTACCATCGTAGCAGCATGTATAAGGGCCGAAATAGGAGTCGGCCCTTCCATCGCATCAGGTAACCATACATGAAGAGGAAATTGTGCAGATTTAGCAATCGCACCGGCAAATAAAAGAACAGCGCACAAGGTAACAAATAAAAAATCGACCTCATTATTAGAAATCAAGTTATTGAATATTTGGAATAAATCACGAAATTCGAAACTCCCCGTTACCCAATAAAACCCTAAAATGCCTAATAATAAACCAAAATCGCCAACACGATTAGTTACAAAGGCTTTTTGACAAGCCTTTGCTGCAACAGGTCGTGTGAACCAAAATCCTATTAATAGATACGAACACATTCCAACTAATTCCCAAAAAATATAAATTTGTATCAAATTTGAACTAGTAACTAATCCCAACATAGAAGTACTGAAAAAACTCATATAAGCAAAAAATCTCAAATACCCGTGATCATGAGACATATAATTATCACTATAAATAAGAACCAAAATTCCAACAGTAGTGATTAGTATTGACATAATAGAAGTAAGTGGATCGATCAAGTATCCGAATTCTAACGAAAAATCATTATTAATAATCCAAGACCATACATATTGATAGACAGAACTACTATTTATTTGCTGAATAGAAAGATTCATGGAAAAAATCATGACTATACTTAACAACAAAACGCTCTGAAAAGCCCACATACGGCGAAGACTTTTTGTTGCCGTCGGAAAAAGAAGAAGTCCCAACCCTATTAACATAGGAACTGGAAGTGGAAGAAAAGGTATTATCCACGCATATTGATATGTCTGTTCCATAAAAAAAGTTTTTTATTCTTAATTAATTGTTTCCGATTCACCGGATCTTACCTTTCGAAAAAGTCAATAAAAAATCAAAATATGCACTAACTGATTTAAGAAGTTTATATTAGTATTTATTAATTCTGAGTCTTTTCAAAACCGTTCAAATATTCAAAAAAGAAGTTACAATTGGTCAAATGATATGACCAAGTGACATATAAAAAAACGAACACTTATAATAATAATAGGAAAATAAAAATATAATAATTTATTGTAATCGTAATCAAAATTTATATTCATAGAGCAAGGATAAAAATTTAGCCTAAAAAGAGTACTTGATGCGGATACGAATTATAAGATTAACTAAGGTCATCGGTCTAATGAAAAAAACTCTTGATTTTAGTTAGTTTATTTCAATTCATTAACTAATTTTCAATTAATTAACTAATTCATTATGGGATTGATTGTTTTCCATTTCAATCAAAACAATTTATTAGTTTATTAGTAAAGTTTAGAAAAATATGGAACTAAAATGAACTTTTTAGCGAGAAAGGATCAAAAATGACTGAGATCCTTTTTTATCAAACCACGTATCTTTTAACAGATTTATTACTAGTCTCATTCGAATTTGAAAATTGAATTTAGTTGTATTTTTTTCTAGTTTGACTATCAATTTATTAGTCAAAAGTACAATTCTGGTATTTTATTACATGTAAATCAAGTATAGAATGCCGAAAATAAAGGTCTTTTAGATTCTTTTTTTATTTTATTAAGTTTGATTTGATTTCTATGACATGCAGATTCTAAAGATATAACTTTGCGAGATAAACAACGCGAACCAATAGTTCCAAACCAAAAATTCATTTTTGGTTTTACGGAATATTTTGTTATTTCGAGTCATTTTTGATCCAGTTTTCATGGATCTTTGACATATCTATATTTCTTTTTTATGAAGAGAATATTATATTATTTAGAGAAAAAATAGATAATGAATAAGAATAATAATAGAACAATAGATGTCTTTCACATCCAACTATAACAATGAGTAACTTCTTCATTTTTAAATGGCAGTTCCAAAAAAACGTACTTCGATATCAAAAAAGCGTATTCGTAAAAATATTTGGAAAATGAAAGGATATTGGGCGTCGTTAAAAGCTTTGTCATTAGGGAAATCTCTTTCTACCGGGAATTCAAAAAGTTTTTTTGTACGACAAACAAATAAGTCCTAAAATATTGGAATAATCGAAATGCATTTGATTCAAAGTTCATATTAATATGAAATAGAATCTTAATGTTATGTCTAAAAGAATAATTCTTCTATTTTCTGAATTCTAAATCTAAAAATCTAAATAAAAAAAGAAATACAATTTTTTATTTTTTTTTGTATGTTTTCACTCATATTTTGGTGGTGGGGAGTCTTTTTTTCCCCATCGACCTTTACAATTCCAATAAATAAAATTTTTTATCTTTTCGGGAAGGGCAGATTGTTGAAACTAATGGATTCCATATTAAAAACTAACTTCTTAATTTATTGCATTTAGCATATGTAATGGATTTACCATATATCTCAAATTTTCAGATCATCAATAAAAGAATCAATAAAAGAACTTGATTGTTGAGATATTATTATTATTATATTATGTACAAGTGTGAATTTGCAGTACTCCAAATACAAAATAGTTTTAGATTCATTGAGAAAATTTCTTTTTTGTTTCAAATTTATGATTATGAAATCAGATAAACCAGAAATAATGACATGACAATAAGCGTAAAAAATGAAAAAAGTTTTTTTATTCTAGCGAGAGATTTCTATAGCTGCAAGAGTTCGATTTTAGAATCGCATAAACTACGTAAAAAGCCCTAAGATAAATGGACACTTAAAGAAAAATAAATGAAACTAATGAATCTTCAAATTGACTTTTGAACTCATTTTTTTTATCAATTTCATTTTTACTAAAAAAACATATTTGATTGAATTGACTTGTTCAATCTCGACTATTGAATATAAATAGGCTATTATGAATTCGAGCAAGCCGCTATGGTGAAATCGGTAGACACGCTGCTCTTAGGAAGCAGTGCTAGAGCATCTCGGTTCGAGTCCGAGTGGCGGCATGCCATCTTCTAAACGAGATCCAATAGATCCTATAATAAAAATAAATTAAATTCCCAATAATTAATATTAATATGGGGGATCCCCACCTTTTTTCTTTTTTATGATATTTTCAACTTTAGAGCATATATTAACTCATATTTCCTTTTCTATTGTTTCAATTGTGATTACAATTCATTTGATAACCTTATTGGGCAATGAAATCATAAAACCATATGATTCGTCAGAAAAGGGGATGCTAGCTACTTTTTTATGTCTAACAGGATTATTAATCACTCGTTGGATTTATTCGGGCCATTTCCCACTAAGTGATTTATATGAATCATTCATTTTTCTTTCATGGAGTTTCTCCCTTATTCATATAGTGCCCTATTTTAAAAAACGAAAAAATTATTTAACCACAATAACTGCCTCAAGTACTATTTTTATCCAAGGCTTTGCTACGTCGGGTCTTTTAAATGAAATACATAAACCCACAATATTAATACCCGCTCTACAATCGGAGTGGTTAATAATGCACGTAAGTATGATGATATTGAGCTATGCGGCTCTTCTTTGTGGATCATTATTATCAGTAGCACTTCTAGTCATTACATTTAGAAAGATTTTTTATAGTTCTAAAAGTAATAATTTATTAAAATTAAATGAATCTTTTTCATTTGGTGAAATCCAATACAATAATGAAAGAAACAATATTTTTAAAAAAACTTCTTTTTTTTATGCTAAGAATTATTACAAGGCCCAATTGATTCAACAATTAGATTATTGGAGTTATCGTGTGATTAGCCTAGGATTTATCTTTTTAACCATAGGGATT